TATCAATCCTTTTTATTCCAAAGGGAAGATTCCATTAGTTACCCAGCATCAAGAAACTGTCGGTACGTTGTTGAATCGAAATAAGGAATGCCAATCTTTGATAATTTTGTCATCATTCAATTGTTTTCGAGTTGGTCCATTCAACGGTTCGAAATATAACAATGTGGCAAAAGAGTCAAATCCTATAACTCCAATTAGGGATTTGTTGGGTCCCTTAGGTACTATTGTACCTAAAATAGTGAACTTTTATTCATCTTACCATTTAATAACTCATAATCAGATCTTGTTAAACAAATATTGGCTACTTGCCAATTTTAAACAGACTTTCCAAGTACTTGAAGTACTTAAATACTGTTTAATAGATGAAAATAGGAGGATTTATAATCCTGGTCCGTGCAATAACATCATTTTGAATCCATTCCATTTGAATTGGTGCTTTCTACATTACAATTATTGTGAAGAGACATCCACAATAATTAGCATTGGACAATTTATTTGTGAAAATATATGTCTATTTAAATATGGACCACGCATAAAAAAATCTGGTCAAATTTTAATTGTTCATGTTGACTCCTTAATTATAAGATCTGCTAAGCCCTATTTGGCCACTCCAGGGGCGACTGTTCATGGACATTATGGAGAAACCCTTTTTGAAGGAGATACATTAGTTACATTTATATATGAAAAATCCCGATCTGGTGACATAACGCAAGGTCTTCCAAAAGTGGAACAAATCTTAGAAGTTCGCTCGATTGGTTCAATATCGATGAACCTTGAAAGGAGAGTTGAAGGTTGGAACGAGCGTATACCAAGAATTCTTGGAATTCCTTGGGGATTCTTAATTGGAGCTGAGCTAACCATAGCCCAAAGTCGTATCTCTTTGGTTAATAAGATCCAAAAGGTTTATCGATCCCAGGGGGTACAGATCCATAATAGACATATAGAGATTATTGTACGGCAAGTAACATCAAAAGTGTTGGTTTCAGAAGATGGAATGTCTAATGTTTTTTTACCTGGAGAATTAATCGGATTGTTGCGAGCGGAACGAGCAGGGCGTGCTTTAGACGAAGCGATCTGTTATCGGGCAATTTTATTGGGAATAACGAGGGCATCTCTGAATACTCAAAGTTTCATATCCGAAGCAAGTTTTCAAGAAACTGCTAGAGTTTTAGCAAAAGCTGCTCTACGGGGTCGTATTGATTGGTTGAAGGGTCTGAAAGAAAATGTTGTTCTGGGGGGTATTATCCCTGTCGGTACGGGATTCAAAAAATTAGTGCACCGTTCAAGGCAAGACAAAAACATTCATTTGGAAATCAAAAAGAAAAATCTATTCGAGTTGGAAATGAGAGATATTTTGTTACACCATAGAGAATTTTTTTGTTCTTGCGCCCCAAGCAATTTCCATGACACACCAGAAAAATTATTTACGCGAATTCATAATTCCTAAGGAGAGATTTATTCTTTAAATTACTTTCTAGTTATTTTCTAGTTATTGATTTGGTAATAAATAAAATTGAGTAAGTAATAATCAAAATTAATGGTTTGGGCTGTGTATCGACGGTCAATCCCGGTAGAAAGTTCCGTAGGAACAATTATTTATTTATAAAAAAAAAAAGAGAAAGCGTGGGAAAAATGACAAGAAGATATTGGAACATCCATTTGGAAGAGATGATGAAAGCAGGAGTTCATTTTGGTCATGGTACTAAGAAATGGAATCCTAGAATGGCCCCTTATATCTCTGCAAAGCGTAAAGGTATTCATATTATAAATCTTACTAGAACTGCTCGTTTTTTATCAGAAGCCTGTGATTTAGTTTTTGATGCAGCAAGTCGAGGAAAAAACTTCTTAATCGTTGGTACCAAAAATAAAGCAGCAGATTTAGTAGCATCAGCTGCAATAAGGGCTCGATGTCATTATGTTAATAGAAAATGGCTCGGTGGTATGTTAACGAATTGGTCCACTACGGAAACGAGACTTCATAAGTTCAGAGACTTAAGAGCAGAACAAAAGATGGGGAAACTCAACCGTCTCCCTAAAAGAGATGCAGCAATGTTGAAGAGAAAATTATCTACTTTGCAAACATATCTGGGTGGGATCAAATATATGATGGGGTTGCCCGATATTGTAATCATCGTCGATCAGCAAGAAGAATATACGGCTCTTCGAGAATGTGTCATTTTGGGAATTCCGACGATTTGTTTAATCGATACAAATTGCGACCCAGATCTCGCAGATATTTCGATTCCAGCCAACGATGATGCTATAGCTTCAATCCGATTGATTCTTAACAAATTAGTATCCGCAATTTGTGAGGGTCGTTCTAGCTATATAAGAAGTCGTTGATTATGATTATGTTATGATTAAGAATAATAAGATTAGTTAATTATTTTAATTTATTTTATTGGATCGGTTACTATTCTTGTCTTGAATTTTTATTTTAAAAAGAGATAAAATGGGATATTATTGATATTATGTTATGTGATTTCTTGGTATCCTAAATATATGATTAATGATGAAAGCGGATGAGTTGAGAAAGAGATGGTTGAATCAAAATAATTCTTTTTTTGAAGTTCGATTTCTGCCAGAGGACAATATGAATGTTATACCATGTTCCATTAAAACACTCAAAGGGTTATACGATATATCAGGTGTAGAAGTAGGCCAACATTTATATTGGCAAATAGGAGGTTTACAAATTCATGCCCAAGTACTTATCACTTCTTGGGTCGTAATTGCTATCTTATTAGGTTCAGTCATCCTAGCTGTTCGGAATCCACAAACCATTCCAACCGACGGTCAGAATTTCTTCGAATATGTCCTTGAATTTATTCGAGACTTGAGCAAAACTCAGATTGGAGAAGAATATGGTCCTTGGGTTCCCTTTATTGGAACTATGTTCCTATTTATTTTTGTTTCTAATTGGTCAGGTGCTCTTTTACCTTGGAAAATCATACAGTTACCTCATGGGGAGTTAGCCGCCCCCACGAATGATATAAATACTACTGTTGCTTTAGCTTTACTCACGTCAGTGGCATATTTTTATGCGGGTCTTACCAAAAAAGGATTGGGCTATTTCGGAAAATACATTCAACCAACTCCAATCCTTTTACCAATTAACATCCTAGAAGATTTCACAAAACCTTTATCTCTTAGTTTTCGACTTTTCGGGAATATATTGGCTGATGAATTAGTAGTTGTTGTTCTTGTTTCTTTAGTACCTTTAGTAGTTCCTATACCTGTCATGTTTCTTGGATTATTTACAAGTGGTATTCAAGCTCTTATTTTTGCAACTTTAGCTGCGGCTTATATAGGGGAATCCATGGAGGGTCATCATTGATTAGTTTTCGAAATAGTCTTTTTTTTTTTTTTAGCTTATCCTAATTGAGGCAATGCATATAATTTACTTGGTTCTTGGTTGAGGAACATAATAGATAGAAATACATATATATATACGACTAGAGTTGTAGGAGGAAAGATAGACGATATTACGAAATGGTGGATGGGTTAGGGGTGTCACACTAGATATATGGAATGCCTATAAGCCCAGCCACAGCCCCTGTATATCTTTCGAAGAATTATTCTAGAATCCAATTCAACTAGAATCCAATTCAATATAAAATGCGGGCGGTTTACGTTATGAAAGAAACAAATGTATATGTGATATTAGATATATACTAGTTATATAGGGGTTATCCCTATCGAATCTATATTATATTATTTTTTATATTCGAAGTTTTAGTTACTTTGACTCGATAGATTTTAGTGATCAAATAAATAATAATTCATTGGTTGATTGTATCATTAACCATTTTTTTTTTGGTGCGAGGAACCTATCATCATGAATCCACTGATTTCTGCCGCTTCCGTTATTGCTGCTGGATTGGCCGTAGGGCTTGCTTCTATTGGACCTGGAGTTGGTCAAGGTACTGCTGCAGGCCAAGCCGTAGAAGGTATTGCGAGACAACCAGAAGCAGAAGGAAAAATACGAGGTACTTTATTGCTTAGTCTAGCTTTTATGGAAGCTTTAACAATTTATGGACTGGTCGTGGCACTAGCGCTTTTATTTGCGAATCCTTTTGTTTAATTTAAAACTCGAATGAAAATGTAAAAAAGTACATAACATACTTTTTTCTTATTTTATTAACTCGTTGCCGTTTGCTTTTGTGAATTATATCAATACTTTACTCCTACAATTATGTATTTGTTGCAACAATACCCCGGGAAGGACTGATTTGAGAATGAGGAATTAGTGGATTCGCTCGCTTTTTTCCTTCCCGTCCTTAGTTTAATACGATGGAATTTTTACTTTTCTTTTAAGAAGTGTTTGAACAAAGGGGATATTTTGCAATTGACACGAGACCTTAGTACCTAACTTAATAAGTATCTTATCGGAAACTTCAAAAAAAGAAAAAAAATAAGAAATTTTGTAATTCTCAAATTCAATAACTAAATTTAATCTACTCCCATAAAAAATGGGAAATTAAGAAAAAAAAGAAATCGATAAAAAAAAAAGGGCGAGCCCAGTGATACAAAAAGAGCTCTGTTCTTTGTTAGTCCTATCTATAAGAGGAGAGCGTATGCAAAATGTAACCGATTCCTTCGTTTCCTTAGGCCGTTGGCCATCCGCCGGGAGTTTCGGGTTTAATACCGATATTTTAGCAACAAATCCAATAAATCTAAGTGTAGTGCTTGGTGTATTGATTTATTTTGGAAAGGGAGTGTGTGCGAGTTGTATATTTCAAGAATAGGTTGGACCCAACCGGCTGCACTTTATTTTTATTTATGTTATTTTTATTTTATATTCTATTTTTATAGTATAAGTATAGAATGAATCAGAAAAAAAGTGCATAATCTCAACGAATTCCTTCTGAGTAAATTCATAAATCATATGTAAGAACCATAGCATTTCGTTATTCATTGGTAAGTAAACTTTGATTCTCTATCAACCAATAATGTGAGACCTTTAACATGGTTAAAGCTAAACTGTTTGAAGTCCGGGC